ATTAGAATATAATAAAATTGATATATTTAAAGAATTTTTGTTATAAGTAATTATAACATAATAATAATCGAATTGATAATCTTTAAAATAGAAAATATAGTCTTAATGAAATATTAATATTTCATTAATATTCTATTTTATCATTTTTATTTTATTGGTTTGTTTTCTCGATTGTATTCTTTTTCAATACTAATATTGACAACAGTGTATCAAAGAAATATAATCCGATCGTGAATAAATTGATCAATTTACTCACGTTAAATAGGCTTTATTACTTCATCAAATGGTAGGTTCATTAGATTTTCTGCGATACAAACAAGAAATTCTTTTTTTATTAAAGGGTAAGTAATTGAATTATTTATTGAATTGAAAAAAACTAAAAAAAAACTAATAATATATTATATATATAATAATGTATAACATAGTAGATAAAGAGGTGGTATACCGTTTTTGATTTTTTTTAGAAAATTTTTTTGTTTTATCTGTTCATTTGTATGTTGAGAATCAATTCGCCTTCAACATTTTGAGTTTTTCTATTTTTCCATTTTTTTTGAATGTCTGATATTTTTTTAGACAATTCAATCTTTTCATTTTTTTGTTTTTATTGCGATTGGATATATACACCGACGTTATTTTCTAATCTAAATTATATTGGGGTTGCTAACTCAATGGTAGAGTACTCGGCTTTTAAGAGCGACTCTATTTTTTACACATTTCTATGAAGCAATCGGTTCGTCCATACCATTGGTAGAGCTTGTAAAACCACGACTGATCCAGAAAGGAATGAATGGAAAAAGTAGCATGTCGTATCGATGAAGAATTCTAAAAGGATTTCATTCTTATAGGATCCGGCCCAAATTTTTGTTTGTGAATTCTTGGCCCGAAACAAAAAAATTAAGTTGGGTTTTATTAATAAAGGGATAGAGCTTGGTGGCTCCAATTATATATTATAGGGAAACAAAAAGCAACGAGCTTTCATTTATTTTTTTTTTATTTGAATGATTACCCCATCTAATTGTACGTTAAAAAGAGGTTAGTGCTTGATATGGGAAAAGCTTTTCCGGTGAATGGATTATTTATTTTTGTTATGAGTCCTAACTATAATAGCTATTTTCCATTATATTATATTCTATTTTGGGGTAGCGATAAATGTGTAAAAGAAAGAGTATATTGATAAAGATATTTTTTCCAAAATCAAAAGAGCGATTAGGTTGAAAAAAATAAAGGATTCCTAACAAGCTTGTTATCCTAGAACAAAAATTAGGCGGAAAAGCGATTAGAGAGAGTCCGTTGATGGATTTTACTTGTTTTCTAGGTATATATATATATACCCAGAATTCCCTGTTTTGATCATATCGCACTATGTATCATTTGATAATCCAATGAATCTCTGATTCTTTGTTTGACCAAATAGACTTTTTTCATTTTAAATGGAGGAATATCGAGCATATTTAGAACTCCATAGATCTCGACACCAGGACATCCTATACCCACTTTTTTTTCGGGAATATATTTATGGACTAGCTTATGGTCATGGGTCCATTTTTGTAGAAAATGTAGGTTATAACAATAAATTTAGTTTACTAATTGTAAAACGTTTAATTACTCGAATGTATCAACAGACTCATTTCATCATTTTTGCTAACGATTCTAACAAAAATCCTTTTAGGGGTTATAACAATCATTTTTATTCTGAAATAATATTAGAAGGTTTTGTTGTCGTCGTGGAGATTCTATTTTCCCTACAATTATTTATCTCTTCCTTAAGGGAATTAGAAATCGTAAAATCTTATAATAATTTGCGATCAATTCATTCCATTTTTCCCTTTTTCGAAGATAAACTGATATATTTAAATCATGAGTCAGATATACGAATACCCTATCCTATCCATCTGGAAATCTTGGTTCAAATCCTTCGATATTGGATAAAAGATGTTTCTTTCTTTCATTTATTAAGGTTGTTTTTTTATTACGATTATAATTGGAATAGTCTTTTTACTCCAAAAAAATGGATTTCTACTTTTTTTTCAAAAAGGAATCCAAGATTTTTCTTGTTCCTATATAATTTATATGTACGGGAATATGAATCTATCTTTCTTTTTCTACGTAACAAATCCTCTCAGTTACGGTTAAAATATTTTCTTGTTTTTTTTGAGCGAATTTTTTTCTATGAAAAAATAGAACATCTTGTAGAAGTATCTGTTAAGGATTGTTCATATACCTTATCATTCTTTAATGAGACTTTCATCCATTATGTTAGATATCAAGGAAAATCAATTCTGGTTTCAAAGAATACTCCTCTTTTGATAAATAAATGGAAGTATTATTTTATCTCTTTATGGCAATATCATTTTGATATTTGGTCTCGACCTGGAACAATCCATATAAACCAATTATCCCAGCATTCATTTCACTTTTTGGGCTATTTTTTAAGTATTCGGCTAAATCTTTCCGTGGTACGAAGTCAGATGTTGCAAAATTCATTTCTAATAAAAATTGT